ATGAGCGATATGGAAATAGATCGAGTAATTTGTTCCTTTATCCAAGAAAAAGTATTTCTAGTTTGCATGGTCCAACCATTGATCCCGAAAATATATTTATACAATAAATTTGGGTAGGTCACTAATGGAGTTTCCTATCCACGATTCTGTTATTTACTGGAATAATTTGTTTTGACTCGATTAATATAATTAATATATAGGAATATAGGATGAATCTCCGGATGGGTAGAAATAGAAAGCGATTTTCAATGCTTTGCTTATGTACAACTGCAAAGTAAGAAACATTATAATTGGATTAGGTAGATAATTTTTCAGTCATTCATTGAATGATAAATCACTACAAGTGACGGAGATACGCGATTTAAATAACGGAAAATCCAATATTTTAAAATTGTATCTAGAATGACTGGAAAAGTGGAAACAAGGCCAGATATAATTTGATCATTATGAACAAATCCAAAATCCTTGTAGACAAAGCCAATCATCAGTTCCCAACCATGGGGCGAATGAAATCCGATACATAAATCAGTTAATAAAAGAAGAGAAAAAGCTTTTATTGTGTCACTTAAGTTATATAGGAATTCTTGAGCCCAAGAGTTAAGAATAACGAGTTCTTTATTACCCAAAATAGAATAACCACTTAGAATAATGAAACATATTATATTTGTCGAGAAGTGCAAAATCGTATGAATACGACCCTCGTTGTGTATCTTGATTAATTGGATTGTTTCTTTGTGAATTCCTATACGAAGGTTTTGTAGATGTGTCTCCGAGTATTCCTTGATCATTTCCTCTAAGAAGAGGAGTTCCTCTAATTCTATGAATTTTTCTAGAATACTCTTTTCTTCAAGATCATTCAAAAAAGTTTCGGATTGCCTAGTGTTCCACCAATTAGTAACCCAGGATTCCAGACTTTTTTGAAAGGAGAGAGAAATCCACCAGGGCAAAAATACTATAGATGCAAGATATAAAAGAGGAGTGAATGCTTTCTTTTTTGCCATTTTTTCATCTGTGAATTGTTAATGAACCCATCTCATTCGTCGACTCTATGTAATCTAATATTTCTCTCACGCATCAGTTCTATTACAAGTTATCAAACCTATGAATCTATTCACTCTTTTTTATTTGTGATTTCGTGGTTAGGCCTTGAATCTAGAAAAGAATACGGAAAAAGATGAAAAATTCGAATGAATATATATGATATGAATAATATGAATAAATAATATAATAAAAATTGTTTCCCTATATCTCAATCAGTCAAATTCGAAGCATATATCTCTTTTCGATGAACGCCCGGAAAAACCACTTTAAATAATGAATATGAATAGTATTCAGATTTTGAGACAAAAGAACTCCTTTTCTATCATTCTCCTTTTCTATCATTATATAAAAAAAACCTCTAATATTTCGAAAAAATTTAATTGACTATGAGTAGTCATCGATAGAATAATTGAGGTAATTTTCTGAAAAATATTGTGAAAAATGAGTGACAAAAAACGACATAAAAAAATTGGCTACATTATAAGAGATCCAAATTTTTCGTCATTAAGGAGCACAAAAAGTCTAAAAAGAAGCTTCAAAAAAATTACAAGATATGATCTATCTGAATCTAAAGTTTCAATTCCAACAACTAAAAAGGGGGAATTTCCTTATTTCGAAATGGTTGATTATGAGATTTTCTTTTTTTCTTATTTTTTTTTTTTAATATATAATTGAGTCGTGTATGTGTATATTTCGATACATATAAAAGATCCCCCAAAAAGGTTTTTTTATACTTGTTCCATATATGTCTGCTTTGACTCGAATGAATGTTCTGAAGAAACCTCAATTAAGTTATGTTATAGAAAAAGAATAGAAAAAGAGGATTCTTGCTTTTTTGCCCTCCCGCGAGAAAGCATTAATTTCTCAGCTGATTTCTTAAAATACTTCAATAGGTACACGCAAGAAATAAGCCAATTCAGCAGCTTTTTGTTCCATTTCCCGTGGAGTAAAATTCTCATCAGTACGAGTCAATGGAATGGCTCCCTGGCCTCTGATATCCATATAAAGGACACGACGAGCATAAATACCCTCTTTAACTTCTATTCTGACGGACTGAATATCTTTTATAAGAAATCGGAGAAAGACCCGACGATTTTTTCCAGGGAATCCCCAACGAAAGATACACACTATTCCGTCTTTTCTATCAAATCGATCATAACCACTACCTACATTCCACGAAATTGTGCACCACAAATAGGAGCTAATAAAAAGACCCGCGATCCCATAGAAAGACATCACAATCCCTTGTGGAAAAAAAACTATTTGCTGAGACGGAAATAAAGATATCAAATTTCTACCAAGATAACTCGAGGTTCCAACCAACAAGAATCCTAATGAACCTAAAAAAAGGATAAAAGCCCAGCAGAAATTACTTGTTTTTCGAGCCCCCGTTATAGGTTCTATCCATATATGTTCTGATCGACAACTCATACTTGATCCGGTTGCTTTTTTTGGAATTGAGAGAATACCCCAAATGAATTTGCCGTTTATTTCCGAAGTAACTCGCATCAACTAGCACTAGTTTGATGTGAACCTTTAGGAGTAATTCATTAAATTGGTTAGATCTAAACTAATAACACACCCTTCGTATGACTCACTAAAGATAGCCACATGTATATAGATAGACCAACTTTACAGTTCAGCTATTCGCCTATTTGGGTCTATTTGAAACTAGCTAATAGCATTTTGGGGAGATTTCGACGGAAGCCTCTTATACCATATTTAGCTAAATGGATATCTGTGTTATGATACAAGCGTCAGTTTTGAAAAAAAAAAGATAATATTTTGCGCCCTCGGCTCTAAACAATCTTGTTTTTTTGAACATGAAGAAATAAAGAAGCCATTGCGATTGCCGGAAATACTAGACCTACTAAAGGGACCAAAACAGAGGGAAAATTAAGAGTTGTCATAGAATGGGCACCTCGATTTACTATTTGTACCTGTTATTATTATTTAGATTTTATTTTATATTTATTATTTATAATATTATTTATAATATAAAGATATCTTATCTTATTATTATTATTAATTATATATAATATATATATATATAAATATATATATAAAGATCTTACTTATATCTTATATATATTATATTAAATATAAATTTATTTATTTTTTATTATACTTATATCTTATCTTATCTTACTTATATATATAATATAGTATAGTTAGTATTTATTATTTATATTATAATAATAAAATAATAATAAAATAATAATTTGACTTGATTATAATTTTATAATTATAAATTGGAATTATTACTACTTAAAATTTTTATTAATATCTATATCTATTAAGAATTAATTATTAATTAAAATTAATATAAGTATCTACTATCTAAGTCTAAGTGAGTATATAATGTAGTTTTTCATCTTTCTACATGAAAAATTTGAGAAGATATGGATGAGATATTATTTTCTTCATTTTTTGCTCTTGTCTTCGAATTTCATTCACTAAGCAAAAAGTTTTTTTTAATGAATTAGATTCTATTTATATTGATTCAAGGGTTTGTTAGAATCCCATCCAGCAGGGATTCTTAGTCAAAATAGGATTATCGTACGCTATAGAAAGATAAAAAATTCTATACTATATTTTCTAGATTTTAATTTAATTATATATGACGAGAAGAAGATTTTTTTATTTGCCTAATTTCACGAAAAAAAGAATTTCATCTTTTATCTTGTTAATAGAGACTTCTTGATCAATAATAATAATCAGGAATATAGAAAAAGGATCAGATTTCCGATTTTATGTGACTTTTGATTCGTTATACAATTAGATCTTATGTCAACAAAGAAAACCCATTCGTCTCAATTTCACTTGTATTCCGATAAACGAATTACTTGTTTGCTCAAAAAAATGGACTTAATGTTCTAATTTTGATTCAAAGGAAAGAAAGTGTGGAGTTGAAATAACTCACTCAGAACGCCTTTTAAAGGATTACGTGGTACGATTAGATCGAATAAACCCTTCTGGAATAAATACTCAGACGCTTGTGAACCTTCGGGTACTGTTTTATTCAATGTTTGTTCAATTACTCTTTTACCCGCAAAGGCAATGTAGGCATTGGGTTCAGCAATAATGATATCCCCCAACATACCAAAACTGGCTGTCACCCCACCAGTAGTAGGAGATGTAAGGATTGGTACATAGAATAACTTTTTATTTGATTGATAATCATATAAAGCAGAAGATATTTTAGCCATTTGCATCAAGCTCAAACTTCCTTCTTGCATACGTGCCCCTCCGGAAGCACACACTATAATAAGAGGTAGAAATTCTTTAGTAGCATATTCAATCAAACGGGTAATTTTCTCCCCGACTACGGATCCCATACTACCCCCCATAAACTGAAAATCCATAACCCCTATTGCTACGGAAATACCGTTTAATTGCCCTATGCCTGTTTGAACAGCCTCGGTTAATCCTGTCTTTCTTTGATAAGAATCGATACGATTTTTATAAGGCTCCTCCTCCGAATGAAATTGAATGGGATCTAGAGAAACCATGTCTTCATCCATAGGCTCCCAAGTACCCCGATCGATCGAAAGTTCGATTCTATCAGAACTACTCATTTTCAAATGATATCCACATTGTTCACAAAGATTCATTTTTGATTTAAAAAATTTCTTATAATTTAATCCATAACAATTTTCGCATTGAACCCACAAATGCTTGTATTTTTGAGTTACATCCAGATTTGTAGAACTTTGTCGTATACTCCTTCCGGCTTTTTTACTACTATTTCCACTTTTACCACAAATGGAACTAGAAATGTAATTGTTACTGGAATTGTCACTACCACTTACAATGTAACTATCAATACAGATTTGAGACTGAAGATAACTATCAATGCAACTATTTATGTGATTATTCCAAGTATACTGAGTATCATCCATGTAATGATCGTGGTCGGGATTCTTACTCTTAGATCCATTATTCAGATAACTAGAATT